AGGAAGCGGAAGCCATTTTGAAAGAAGCTATTCAGGAACAGATGGAACGCTTTCTACTTCAGGAACAAGCATAAAAAATGGATCACCCTTATATCTTTTATATTTTTCAAAATTTTAAACGAAAAAAAAAGGTGATTTTTTTTTAGATTAATTAGATATTATTTAAATTTAAGAATATTTTAATATTAAATAATTTCATATATAAAATAAAATATAAGTATCTCGGATTCAATGAAAATTATTCAAAAAATATTTCTTGACATAGAAATATAGAAATCAAAAAAATATATATTTATATATATGGAAAAAAATTGCGTCCAATAGGATTTGAACCTATACCAAAGGTTTAGAAGACCTATGTCCTATCCATTAGACAATGGACGCCTTTCATTCCTATTTGTTTTCGTATTTTTTACTTCGAATCTCTTGTTCGTAAAAAAAAATAAATAGCGGATTGTATGTGAGCAAATTTCGGCAATTACGTATTCAATTCAATGATAGATTAAGATGAAATTATGAATTGAATTTTTAAAATAATAAAAAGAGAAAGCGGGTAGCGGGAATCGAACCCGCATCGTTAGCTTGGAAGGCTAGGGGTTATAGTCGACGTCGATTCATCATTTTTAACGTCTCTAATTCAAAACCGAACATGAAACTTTTATTTCATTCGGCTCCTTTATGGTAGATGGATAATTTCCCCGATTTAAGACGTAACTGAAAAAAAAATTGACCCATAACATCTATGTCAGCCTTTACTGTCTGAATACATTTTAAACTACTCGCTTTCTAGATGATCCCTCTAGAAGAGGAGGATTATAACACTCTTTCTAGTTACTTCGTTCTCTATTTCTATTTGAACGAATCCTGAGGAAAAGAATTTTCTTTCCACCGAGCTAAACAATATATCGATGTCTCTAGTAAACCAAAGCCATCGTTTAATAGCTATTTTGCTTCAATCTCCCCTCTATAATCTATAAACAAAAAACAAATCTAAAATTGAAGATTTAGTTACGATTAGAAAAAAGCTTTCTTCATCCATAGATCCTTTTACTAATTCAATTGGAAGTAGTGATCCAAAAAAAAATTATGTTTCGTAATTTCATAATCCAATTTTTCAATTGCTAATTGATCCTTGTATAAAATATAAAAAGCACGAGAATGTATATTCTTCCTCGAATCTGTCATTGAGAGGTAAAGAATTAAATCCTTTTAAGAAATAAAGTTTTTTTCGGAATCGGAATATGAAGAAAACCGAAGGACCCCTTAACTATGTAAGGGGTTATATAGAACGAATCACACTTTTACCACTAAACTATACCCGCTACAATGCGATTATTATCTATAAATGGATCTTTTGTCGAATCGGATGTAATCAATACAGGATCAGACAAGAATTATTAAAAATGAAGTGTTGACGTGTTTTGTTGGGTACTTAATGCGATTAAGAAAAGGGTGCTAAAAAAAAATAATCAAAAATCAGAAATGATACTTGAATTCCCTATCATAGGAATAGAAAGAATCCTCCTTATAATTTAAGATTTCTTATTGTTGTTGCTTCAATAACATTTTTAAATTCAGCTAATTATCTATGATTATGATTCAGTGGAACAAAAAAAGGCCCGGCTAGGTACTGACCCGGCCAGGCCATGGAAAAGCCCTTATCCGACAAAAATAACGAGGTATTCTTTTTTTTTTATCATAAAATAATTTTGCGAGCCCGTACTTTAGAGTTGGAATTGCTGATAAACGTGATATATATATAATTATATAAATTATAGAACTTTTATTTTTATTCGAATTTAATTAGAATTAAATAGAGATATTAATTAGACTAAACTATACTATCTTTTTAAGATATAAGTCGATTTAAATTTTAATAAGGATAAAGAGATAATTTCAATCCTTACTTTATATGTAATGTAACATAGTTATTATCCGTTTTCAATTGGGAGAGATGGCTGAGTGGACTAAAGCGTCGGATTGCTAATCCGTTGTACGAGTTATTCGTACCGAGGGTTCGAATCCCTCTCTTTCCGTTTCCCTGGATCGCTTGAAAGTTATCTTTCGATCAAGTAAAAGTATTATTTGATGCTTATTCTTCACGTCCAGGATTACGTCCTGGATCATTAGATAAGAATCCGAAGATGAAGAGAGAAACAAAGAATATCACTACTGTGTAAACGAAGAGTTTGAGAGTAAGCATTACACAATCTCCAAGATCTTTTTTTTTTTTTTAGAGAATAGATTATCCATTTTTATATCACATATCATATTTTGACACCATGAAAGGAAGTACTTTAAAAATTTTTAGACAGGGTTTTTCTTTAGTAAAATTTGAATTTTATTTTGAAATACCCGCAATACCGAATTGTGGGGTATCCTATATAAGATCTTTGACGAGAAAAGAAAAAGGTCATAATGAAGAAATGGGGTGATTCAAGAATTTCAATGTTTCAACTAAAGGTTCAGACTCTAAGACTTAATTCAAAATTTCATCGAAAACTTACAGCAGCTTGCCAAACAAAGGCTAAAAGAAAAAACAGCAAAGGTATGACCGGCATAAAATCGACAATTGGATTTAAAAAAGAGTAGGCCTCGGGTAATTTGGCCAAGAAAAAACTACTCAAATAAAGGGCAGAGTTAAGACAGATACCGCTAAAAATATTAAGCATAACAAAGATTTTTTTCTTGGAGATAATTGTATTTTGATTGAGTTATTGATATCTTATTGATATAAGGCAAAAAATAATGAAGAAAGTAAAGTAGACCAAAAAATCCTTTCAACCCATTCACCCAATCAAAAGCCTTCAATTCTAAAAAGAGAATATAATAAATCATACGTTTATACAATACAATATCTTAATTAAATTATATGTAATGATCAATCAAGTCCAGTTTAATTCTATATTATATATATCTACATAGTGCATAGATATGTATTTGCATTGGAATTGACGAAAAACCAACACTCATATTAGTGTTTATTAGTGCAGAATTGAAATTTAAATGGGGCGTGGCCAAGTGGTAAGGCAACGGGTTTTGGTCCCGCTATTCGGAGGTTCGAATCCTTCCGTCCCAGAGCACCCATTATATCATATCCGTAAAACTCTTGCTTTTTTGAACAAGACTCTCTTTAAGATCTTTAATTTGAATTTAAGAGTGGAGTAGTGGCTATAATATGATTCTTGTTTATCATTTTTACTTATCTGATTCAGAGAAGAATGTTGTTTTATCAAACTAAATTGCGTTCGAATGAGACAGAGATGTAACTTAATCTACTTAATCTAGTTGTTTTGTTATCTAGGTCAGATAGGAACATAGACCCCACACCACACTAGTTTGAATAAAAAAAGTTGGACAGACTATCATTGTATGCCTGTGCCCATCCCTCTCTGCTATTCCTATTGAAATGAATTTCGGTACCCTATCCTATATATTTTCGTTTTAATATTTAATTGAAATACATATATCTATGTATCTGTCTGAATCTCATTAACAAACGATCAAGTAAATTACATATGTAACAGATCTGTTTTCTTTGCACCGAGTTTTTTGTCATTTTTTGTTTGGGTCTAAGAGTTCTATAAATTGTTGTAAAATTTGAGGCGAGGGATTATTCATACATTCTATTAAATTCGATTTTTTTGGGGGGGTCTAGGAAGCTTACAGAAAACTTATGGAACCTCAAGTCAAATACAATGCATGGTATCATTCTATTTCCGTACCAACGGCCTTTTTTTGTATTTTGTGAAAAAAAAAACTTATGATCACTTAAATTGGAATCGTCAATTATTGAATATCCGGGATTAAATTACTTGCAGTGACCGTTCTTCCTTTTATTTGCTACCTATGGGATTTTAAAATTAGTGCTGAGACGTTTTCAGAAACTAACTACCCATTCATATCTATTTCTATTATAGATATAGAAGGACAAAAGTACAGATTTCTTATTATTTAGCGATCGCACTAATGACTATTCATGATTCCATAATTGAATCAATTAAATACTAGTTCCAAACTAGAGGAATGTTATGGTAAAACTTCGTTTGAAACGATGTGGTAGAAAGCAACGTGCGACTTGAAGGACATGATCAGCTGTGGATGTAATAATCCACCATTTTATTACGAATAGAAGTGCTCTTGACTCGACATCCTTTGTTCTGCTCGACTAGAACCCATCAGTTTTTTCTTGGGTTGTAATGTAAAAAAGGGGTTATTATAGTTACATGATGGAGCTCGAGTAGAAAGTATTGAGTCATTTCTCAAGGGTAAGGGTCTAGGGTTAGTGTCAATTAATAAGTTTGAACAACTTCGTAAATATAGCTTCTATATAGAAATTGAAAGGATTCCATTTTAGAAAGTTTCAAATCGAAATCTAAAAAAAAAGTCAAATTTGTTGGACTTGGTAAAACTTTTTCAATCAAAAGTGGAACACGCGTGAATCAACCGTTCTGATGATTCTTTGATAGAACGAAATCACAAAAAAGGTATGTTGCTGCCATTTTGATAAGGATTAAGGATCACCGAAGTAATGTCTAAACCCAATGATTCAAACAAAAGATAAAGGATCCTGGAACAAGGAAACACCATTTTTCATTGTCTCAACAACTAAACTAAATATGAAGAATAAAACAGATTATAAACGAGACAAGAAGGGGGCTAGAGACCACTCAAAAAATGAAATAGCTTAGGGATTGTGAGCTATTTGAGAGTTATCCCACTTGAGTTATGAGTACAATTTTTTGTTTTACATTTCTAAATGAAAAAAATTGAAATCTTTAATCATAGTCTAATTGATTTGATGATTTTATGGATCTATTTGACATTCTAATTTTATACATAGACATAATTTTCTCGAGCCGTACGAGGAGAAAACCTCTTATACGTTTCTAGGGGGGGTATTTAAATCTATCCCAATGAGCCGTCTATCGAATCGTTGCAATTGATGTTCGATCCCGAAGAGAGGGGAGAGATCTCCGGAAAGTTGGTTTTTATGATCCGATAAAGAATCAAACTTATTCAAATGTTCCTGCTATTCTATATTTCCTTGAAAAAGGCGCTCAACCTACAGGAACTGTTCATGATATTTCAAAGAAGGCGGAGGTTTTTAAGGAACTTCCCTTTAATCAAACAAAATGAAAATAAAGAGTATAAGCTTTTCTCTACTTCTCTAACTCCGCCTTTTCGTATTGTTCCCATAGAATCCCCTGTTCTAGTGGTATTGGTATATAACGACAAAAAGCGAAGGGGGATATTCCCAAAATAGAGGGACTAGATGAAGAAATTGGATCTCGAAATCTAAAATTATGACATTATCTGCAATCGGCTGGTTTTCATTGGAACTCTACTAACAAATAATAATAACCACGGAATCAAACTTGCTTATTCGCTCAACTTATATTGATTGAAGAACTCGGATTTTTTTTTTTACTACTTTTTATTCCTTGATCTACTATCTACACCTTTTTGCATCTATGTAGTGCCAATCCAACACCAGTCCTTATAGTGAATATTTAAATTATTTCCATTTTTGTATTCACATTTATATTGACAACAGTGTATCGAACAAATATAATTTGATCGTGTATAAGTATAAATCTTTTCGTGACATAGGTTCGGTTTTTTATTTTACTTCGTTCAATTGATGGGTTCGTTGAATTCTCTGTGATACAATAATTTTTTATTGGAGTGAAAAAAAAAAGAAAGGGAGGTTGATTCACTTGTACATTTATATCTATTCTAAATTCGAATTATATGCAAATTTAGTATATTTGCATCTGATCTCTTCATTTTTATATTCAGTTCAGAAGCGATTAAATTTTTAGATTTCTTTTTGTATTCTTAGTTTAAAATAAAATGTTTTGATTGTGTAATGGCACTCAAATTTAGTTATATTTTTTTACTGTATTGACATTTACACATCCTATTGTTTTTAGATTTTTGGGTTGCTAACTCAACGGTAGAGTACTCGGCTTTTAAGTGCGGCTAGTATCGTTTACACATTTGGATGAAGCAAGGGATTCGTCCATACCATCGGTAGAGTTTGTAAGACCACGACTGATCCTGAAAGGGAATGAATGGAAAAAATAGCATGTCGTAGCAATAGATAATTCTGAGAATATTGCATTCTTACCGGATCGGTACAAAGACCTGTTTGAAGGCTTGGATCGGGGCGGAACAAAATGAATTAAAAGTTGGGTCGAGTGAATAAATGGATAGAGCCCTCTGGCTCTAATTATAGGGAAACAAAAAAGCAACCGGCTTCTGTTCTTAACTTTGAATGATTACCCGATCTAATTAGATAGACGTTAAAAATGGATTAGTGCCTGATGCGGGAACGGCTTCTCCTATGCCTATGAGTGGATTATCCTTTTTTTATGAATCCTAACTATGTTGATATTCTCCATTTATGCATTGGAGAGGAATGTGTAAAAGAAGCAGTATATTGATAAAGATAATTCAATTCTTTCCAAAATCAAAAGAGCGATTGGGTTTAAAAAATAAAAGATTTCTAACCATCTTGTTATCCTATAACGAACATAAACCTATTAGATGAAAAAAAAAGAGGATGGAGAGTCCGTTGATGAGCTTACCTGTCTCCGAGGTATATATTATTTTATTATTATACTACGTTTTGACCGTATCGCACTATGTATCATTTGATAATCCAAGAAGTATCTTATGCCTATCTTTGGTTCAAATCTAATTTCAAATGGGGGAATTTCAACGATATTTTGAACTCGATAAATTTTTGAAACAGGACTTACTATATCCGCTTATCTTTCAAGAGTATATTTATGCATTGGCTCATGATCATGTTTTAAATAGATTCATTTTGGTGGACAATTTTGGTTATGATAATAAATCCAGTTCACTAATGGTGAAACGTTTAATTACTCGAATGTCTCAACAGAATCCTTTGCTTATTTCTGCTAATGAGTCAAACCAAAACCTATTGTTGGGGCATAACAAAACTTTAGAGTCGCAAATGATATCAGAGGGATTTGCAGTTATTGGGGAAATTCCCTTTTCCCTAAGATTAGTATCTTCCTTAGAAAGGAAAGAAGAAATAGGCAAATCTCAAAATTTACGATCAATTCATTCACTATTTCCGTTTTTAGAAGACAATTTTGTACATTTAAATTATGTGTCAGATATACTAATACCCTACCCCATCCATCTAGAAATCGTTGTTCAAACTCTTCGCTCCTGGTTGAAAGACGCCTCCTTTTTCCATTTATTACGCTTCCTTCTCTATGAGTATCAGAATTGGAATAGTCTTATTATTCCAACTCCAAAGAAATCAAGTTCCATTGTTTCAAAAAAGAATAAAAGATTATTCTTGTTTATATATAATTCTTATGTATGTGAATACGAATCCATCTTCATTTTTCTTTGTAACCAATTTTATCATTTACGATCAACATCTTCTGAAACTCTTTTTGAACACCTTTTTTTCTATGGAAAAAGAAAAGCTCTTGTAGAAGTCGGTTCTAATGA